AAGGGAACTCTTTCGGTAGGATTCCATGTATTATATAGTTTCTTAACATATCAATTGCGGATTATTTAGTCATTGAGATTCACGGGTAATTCCGATTAATATTTAGAGATAGATATTACCTCTCTTTTTCCCTTTCAAATCAAATAAAAAAAAATGATTGAAGTTTCTCTTTTTGGAATTGTCTTGGGTTTAATTCCTATTACCTTAGCTGGATTATTCGTAACTGCATTTTTACAATACAAACGTGGTGATCAGTTGGACTTTTGATTAATTAATATCTCTGGTCTCTTGACTCACCCCTTTTCTTTAATCCACAGAATATCAAATTGAGATAGCTGCTTGCGTTAGGGAAGCCTTTTCAGCGTAATTAATTTAACCTAACAAAAACGGAATCACGCTCTGTAGGACTTGAACCTACGACATTGGGTTTTGGAGACCCACGTTCTACCGAACTGAACTAAGAGCGCTTTCTTATCATAATAAGGTTTCTTTTTTTTTTTAACCCTAATACATCTTACATACATAATCTTTCATTTTTATAGTATGATAAAATGAAAGATTATGTATGTCCAATTTAATCTTAATCGGTCTCAATTGATCCCTTGGTACTGCTCAGAGGAGAAGTCATAGGTAGGGATGACAGGATTTGAACCTGTGACATTTTGTACCCAAAACAAACGCGCTACCAAGCTGCGCTACATCCCTTTCAATTGGTCTACAGTGTCATTGTAGAGAATTCCTGCCCTGTTTTCCATATCATTTTTTTCATTGATATATTCATTTATCTTGCCCTTTCTTCTTTTTGGTCTCCTAGCATATACCACTATACCACATATAATAAAAAAAAAAGGAAAATGCATTGTTTTTTGAAATGCTCAAGAAAGGGGCTTTTTTTTTTAAGAAAGGACAAATATTTTCTACGGAATTGTTATCCATTTAGAGATTCTGCGTACAAATACAAGTGGTCCTTAATCCTTAACTGCAACTATCTAGATATCTGATCATATATGTATTAGCCTTATGTATTACAATACAATAAAGAAGAAAGAAGGAGGATTTTCAATGCGAGATCTAAAAACATATTTATCTGTGGCACCAGTACTAAGTACTATATGGTTCGGATCTTTAGCAGGTCTATTGATAGAGATCAATCGTTTATTCCCAGATGCGCTGACATTTCCTTTTTTTTAATTCTAGTTATTGCCGTGGAAGGGTTTGAATAAGATTAGCGATACAATTCTATATCCGAAACTACATCTCACCCCCTTTTTCTCTTTTTTCCCTTTTTAGAATTCCAAGAAGGGATGAAAGAGAAAGAATAAACGTTGATTCAATCGCAACTAAAATAGGGTAATTGAATCAAATTACTAGAGTGAAAAAGGAAAAGGAAATGCCGGTCTAGGGCAAGAGTATCATACAAGATCCTTAACAAAATCTAATACAATTAGATTATAAATATAGTTAATTGTATTACTTATTAATTACTATCTATTGATTTCAACGAAATCTTTTCTAATTTGGTTTCGTTCTAATTTTTTCTTTTTTTGTTTAGCTAAAAAATATAGAAGAGTTGAGTGAATCAAAAATCCAAAGGAGTTTCATGGCCAAGAGTAAAGATGTACGGGTAACGATTATTTTGGAATGTATCAGTTGTGTTCGAAACAGTGTTAATAAAGACTCAAGGGGTATTTCCAGATATATTACACAAAAGAATCGACATAATACACCTAGTCGATTGGAATTGAGAAAATTCTGCCCCTGTTGTTCCAAACATACGACTCATGGGGAGATAAAAAAATAAAAGGAACAGTCAAAATGACATATTATAATATCTAAATATAGATTCTAATCTAAATAAACCCATATATAAACAAACCAAATCCTATATTTTTAATTCGAATTTATTTTAAATCCGACCGAAATAGGATTTCGGGAAAAGGAATAAACAAACCATGGATAAATCCAAGCGACCCTTTCTTAAATCGAAGCGAGCTTTTCGTAGGCGTTTGCCCCCGATCCAATCGGGGGATCGAATTGACTATAGAAACATGAGTTTAATTAGTCGATTTATTAGTGAACAAGGAAAAATATTGTCAAGACGCGTAAATAAATTGACCTTGAAGCAACAACGATTAATTACTATTGCTATAAAACAAGCTCGTATTTTATCTTTGTTACCTTTTCTTAATAACGAGAAACAGTTTGAAAGAACCGAGTCGACTGCTCAAACAATAGGTCTTAGGACTAGAAATAAATAGGTTTAGCTTACTTTTCAATCGAAGCAAAATTCCAATTCGAGCTAAAACTTGATTGGTGTTGTGTTCGAAACATAGGATAATACAGATTTGATTCGTGTGTCATAAGAAAAAAAGCCGCGGGAAAGAAAAAATCATTTTTTATTGAATTCTTTTGTTCATTTTGACAACTTTGTCTTAATCTTATCCTATTTTATACTCTATCTTCCCGGAGTTGATTCTCCGGGGAATTCCAGTCAAATTACTCCAATGGATCCAATATTTCATTGGAAATCATATAAAGACAATTCTTATTTAATATAGCTATTTGTGCAAGTATTTTACGATTTAGAAGCAATTGACTTTTGTACAGATCATTTATTAGTCTACTATAACTACAGGATACTCCTTTCTTGCGAATTACTGCATTTATCCGAGTAATCCATAACCGACGAAAATCTCTCTTTTTCTTATCTCGATCACGATGAGCCGAAATTAAAGCTCGTATTTTCTGTTGAGTAATAGTTCGAGTAAGTCTTGAATGAGCCCCTCGAAAACTTGATGCAAATAAACGAATTTTGTTTCTACGTCTCCGAGCTATATATCCTCGTCTAATTCTAGTCATTGAATAAATGAAACTTTGATGAATAACTAATTGAGTTGCTGGCTCTCAGTTATTCTTTTTCCCCTTACTGATTTAGTTATAACAAAACGGATTCTTCGGATATATAAAATCAAAATTCCAATGACTTTTGCTACTATAACCTTCCCAACCACAATTTTTTCTTATTTCGAAGTGAACTGTCTAAAAATAAGAAATTCATTGATATCTAGTATCCATAACATAGTCAAATAGAGATATATAAAGTAAATATAAAAAGAATAGAGTGGTTCCATCGTTTCTATGGTTACTTCTTAAACGGTGAGGTCCTCTCTATACACCGGAGCCTTTTCCTTCATTTAATGAATCGTACTTTTTTTGGTAACTTGTACAGTTCACACCATTGTGTGGCTCTACCCATGAATTATCCAGTAATAGGTCTTTCACAATGAGATCTACCTATACAGTAACGGTATTTAATTCTGAAAGTTAGCTAGGTAGCTGATCCTGTTAGGCCGTTCTTGGAAGTCTATAATTTATTCTTCTTAAATAATAAATAGGGTTTCCCCCGCGTAATGAATAACCATTTGTTACCAATGGGGAATTGCTTCTCAGCTTATTGAATTTGCACCAACGGAAACCATAAATTTCATACGCAATAGGGGGATAGAATAGATTTTTTTTCGCCATTGAATTGAAAAATATCGTTTTATTCTATTTATTTATTGGTACTGATCATTCATACGGGTTGCTACTGGTTGTTATTGGTTCCTTTCTTTTGTTCCAGCCCATGACATGATCTGAACGAGTCGCACATACACCCTAGTACATGTTCCTCGGCGCTGAGGACATCCCCTAAGGGCGGGGGATTTCGTGACATTTCGTATTGGCTGTCTTGTGTTTCTAATAAGTTGTTTAATAGTTGGCATGCTGAATTGTATACAGACTAAGCTGGTTTAGATCGCTCCTAACCGGATGCTTATGAATTCTTTCTATTTAATATAATAGAATATTAAAAGAAGATTAAACCGGGTAAGACGATAAATAACACCCTCGATCAAATCACGGATTTATGCGAAATCTTTGATATTTTCATCCAACTGCTACAAGATCCACAATTCCGTGAGCTTGGGCTTCTGTTGCTGACATAAAAACATCTCGTTCCATGTCTTCGGATACAACCCAAAAAGATTTACCTGTTCTTTGGACATAAACCATTGTGATGGTTTCGCGCAGGTTCAGTAGTTCTTCCGCTTCCAGGATAAATTCTCCCGTTTGGGACTCATAAAAAGAACTTGCAGGTTGATGGATCATTACCCTGATGATATAACATACAAAAGGGTTTCGCAGAATGGGGTAAAGAGAAAGAGACTAACAAGAAAAAATAGAACCGTACAGGCATCTTTTGCGTATTGCATACGGCTCACGAATGGAATTTCCTGTCGAAGCTAAAATAGGATTTCTCATACCAGATCGAAAAAAGGTCCAATTACCACCCTTCTTTTTGGAGGAGTTCAAAATACTATGATGGTTCCGTTGCTTTATATATTTATTATGTCTGTAATTCAGCAATCCCAAAGTTTCTTTTTGAGCCGATCAAATAAAATACGGAAAACTGTTTCATAACATAAATATAAATATTATTCAGAGCTTTATCGGTGTAAAAAAAGTTTGTGACACTGAGATTCCGATAGATCAAATCGGAAATACTTAGTATTTCATACTGCCCTTTCGATACATAATTGAATGTTTTGAGAAACAAATTTTATCATATCGAATTCGAAGTGCCATGCTATTATTACTCAAGATTCTTATTTCATATGGCGAAGGCATAGACTTCTTTTTTTATCTCAAATAAAAAACTCATTGGCGCCAAGCGTGAGGGAATGCTAGACGTTTGGTAATTGCTCCCCCGACCAGGACAAAGGATCCCATTGAAGCGGCTAATCCCATGCATATTGTATGTACATCTGGTGGCACAAATTGCATGGTATCATAAACAGCTATTCCGGGTATTACCCATCCACCGGGAGAGTTTATAAACACATAAAGCTCTCTGTTACGATCCTCTATAGTGAGATATACCAAAAGACCAATAATTTGATTCGCGAGCTCATTATCAACCTCTTGGCCTAAAAAAAGCAATCTTTCTCGATAAAGTCGGTTGATTAGGAGAAAATTGTATCCCTTAGGAACCGTACATGCACCTTTTAATGCATACGGGTCAAAAGAATCGTGAAAAAAAGACTCAATTATAGATTTTGGCTCCTGCTCTTTTTTTAAAAGCAAAATTTTTCTAACGAAAGAGCTTTTCTTCTATTTTTTATTGTAAGAAAGAAAAGTTTGGAACCCTTTCACTAGAATTTCATTCTAATATTCTAATATATAATATAAAAAAATTTCATTAAACCCGTTGAATTAACTTCTCAATTGATGTATTCTTTCATCGAGATACACCCTCAATCACGATGTCATTTTCTTGTTCCTGAATGGGCCTCTTGAATTCTTTTAGGTTTATGCTCTGCTCCAGGTAAAGATAGGCCCGATTGTTATTTGCACATATAGGACAAATGTACCTACTACCATTTCTTTTTGCTACAAATTTTTGTTGAATCCATTTCATGTCTTCGGCCAAATTTTCGACGCATTCATCTTGTTTTACTCAATTAATTAATAGGGATCATTCCTATTTTTTAGTATAGGAAAAAAGATAATTTCTAATGAGGTATCAATTAATAACCTAGTCAAATATATAATATGGTAATACAAAATATGGTAATACAAAATTTAGAATTAGAAATAGACACAGCAATCGTTGGTATATTACTAAGTTGGGTTTGTTCTAAACGGAGCCTGGATAATTTGATTGGTCTAACCAAGTCAACCATAAATTATTCTAATTGATAATATTAATCTGGATTCCCCTAAAATGGATCTAATTTCACTTCACGCTCCAATTTTTTGATAATCTTTCTTGGGCGAATCAGAGGATATCTCGATCGGGGGAGAGAATGGGGAAATCCCACATGACCCAATATATCTGACAAGTCGCACTATATGTCAACCCAAGATGCATCTTCCTCTCCAGGACTTCGAAAAGGTACTTTTGGAACACCAATAGGCATTAAATGAAAAAAATGAAGTAATCTATTTTACTTTGATGTGAAAACGTAATAGTGGGTTTAGTTTATTGTCCTCAGAATATTGGTCTTTAGCATATCATTTTTTATCTATAGATTGGAGAAGCTCTTTGATAAAGGAAGTCAGAATGACTAACGACAAATTATTCTAAATATACCCTTCGAATGATGAACAAGTAGGGATCCATTTGCTCATACAAAATGGTTCAACCACCCATTGCGTATTGATACTTATCGGGTATAGAATAGATCTGCTTCTCTTTGTTCCTAATAAACAGAATTGTTCCATTATTACCAATAAAATAGAACAAATAGTAATACTTACTTCACGATAATTCACTGAAAGGGGAGGCCCCTATCATCATTTTTCCAATGCAATAAAGTTACATAGTGTCTATTTTTCTTTCATAAAGGGGTATTTCCATGGGTTTGCCTTGGTATCGTGTTCATACCGTCGTATTGAATGATCCTGGTCGGTTGCTTGCTGTCCATATAATGCATACGGCTCTGGTTGCTGGTTGGGCCGGTTCAATGGCGTTATATGAATTAGCAGTTTTTGATCCTTCTGACCCCGTTCTTGATCCAATGTGGAGACAAGGTATGTTTGTTATACCTTTCATGACGCGTTTAGGAATAACTAATTCATGGGGCGGGTGGAGTATTACAGGAGGAACTGTAACAAATCCAGGTATTTGGAGTTACGAAGGAGTGGCCGGGGCACATATTGGGTTTTCAGGGTTGTGCTTCTTAGCAGCTATTTGGCATTGGGTATATTGGGATCTCGAAATATTTTCTGATGAACGTACCGGAAAACCTTCTTTGGATTTGCCCAAGATCTTTGGAATTCATTTATTTCTTTCAGGGGTGGCATGCTTTGGTTTTGGCGTATTTCATGTAACAGGTTTGTATGGTCCTGGAATATGGGTGTCCGATCCTTATGGATTAACTGGAAAAGTACAATCGGTAAACCCAGCATGGGGCGTGGAAGGTTTTGATCCTTTCGTTCCGGGAGGAATAGCCTCTCATCATATTGCAGCAGGCACTTTGGGCATATTAGCGGGCCTATTCCATCTTAGTGTCCGTCCGCCCCAACGTCTATACAAAGGATTACGTATGGGTAATATTGAAACTGTCCTTTCCAGTAGTATCGCTGCTGTCTTTTTTGCTGCTTTTGTTGTTGCGGGAACTATGTGGTATGGTTCGGCAACTACCCCAATCGAATTATTTGGTCCTACTCGTTATCAATGGGATCAGGGATACTTCCAGCAAGAAATATATCGAAGAGTCAGTGCTGGGCTAGCCGAAAATCAAAGTTTAACAGAAGCTTGGTCTAAAATTCCTGAAAAATTAGCTTTTTATGATTACATCGGCAATAATCCGGCAAAAGGGGGATTATTCAGAGCCGGATCGATGGACAGTGGGGATGGAATAGCTGTTGGATGGTTAGGCCACCCCATCTTTAGAGATAAAGAAGGACGTGAACTTTTTGTACGTCGTATGCCTACTTTTTTTGAAACATTTCCCGTTGTTTTGGTAGATGGAGACGGAATTGTTAGAGCCGACGTTCCTTTTAGAAGGGCAGAATCGAAGTATAGTGTTGAACAAGTAGGTGTAACTGTTGAGTTCTATGGCGGCGAACTTAACGGAGTCAGTTACAGCGATCCCGCTACTGTGAAAAAATATGCGAGACGCGCTCAATTGGGTGAAATTTTTGAATTAGATCGTGCTACTTTGAAATCTGATGGGGTTTTTCGTAGCAGTCCACGAGGTTGGTTTACTTTTGGACATGCGTCGTTTGCTCTGCTCTTCTTTTTCGGACACATTTGGCATGGTGCTAGAACCCTGTTTAGAGATGTTTTTGCAGGTATTGACCCAGATTTGGATTCACAAGTCGAATTTGGAGCATTCCAAAAACTAGGAGATCCGACTACAAGAAAACAAGCCGTTTGATAGAACATTGCTGGGATATCTTTTGCTTCTTTAGTTACTTTTTTTACCTAAGGTATTAGAGAAATCCTAATTTGAATCACTGCCATTTCTTTGACTCTTGTTTTTTCTTTATCCGGGAGATGATTCAAAATAAACAGGTATGAAAGTTATAATTGTAAACCACGATCGAACCTATGGAAGCATTGGTTTATACATTCCTCTTAGTCTCGACTCTCGGGATAATCTTTTTCGCTATCTTTTTTCGAGAACCGCCGAAAGTTCCAACTAAGAAATGATTTTTCATTATCTCAATTGAAGTAATGAGCCGCCACAGTTTGGGAGGCTCATTACTTCAATTCGATTAGTCTCCGTGTTCCTCGAATGGATCTCGTAGTTGTTGAGCGGGTTGCCCAAAAGCGGTATATAAGGCGTACCCAGTAAAACTTACAAGTAAACCAGATACAGAGATGGCGACTAGGGTTGCTGTTTCCATTATTATAGAATTTCAAGATCACAATGAATCTATGATAAGATTGTTTATTTACAACAGAATAGTATACAAAGTCAACAGATCTCAATTATTACAATAAGATTTATGGCTACACAAACCGTTGAGGAACGCTCAAAAGCACGTCCAAAACAAACAGGTCTAGGGGGGTTGTTGAAACCGTTGAATTCGGAATATGGTAAAGTAGCTCCTGGATGGGGAACTACCCCTTTGATGGGTGTTGCAATGGCTCTTTTTACAATATTCTTATCTATTATTTTGGAGATTTATAATTCTTCCGTTTTACTGGACGGAATTTCAATGAATTAGATCCACAAGAATTATTATAAGTCTCGGCTTTTCAATATAAAGTGACTAATTTAGGGCTCAGATTTCTACCCCATTTTATTTTGGTAGTTCGACCGCGGAATTTTTTTGTTTCTGTATTTCCGGAATATGAGTGTGTGACTTGTTAGAATTGATCCTAGTGCTAGTACAGAGAACCCATCTGTCATCTTGATAAAGATAGGTTTTTATCTCGTCGAATATTTATTCTAGTATTTGAAACACGAAATATATGAAATAAATTATGAATGAAATAGTAGAACTATGATTTATATTGAATAGTTCGACCCCGTGGCCGGTCTCCAAACCGTTTTCAAAGAAAAAGAAGCTAACAAATTAGAAATGAAAAGATTTTTCTTCTTTTAAACTCCTGTTTATGCTTATTTTAAGCACAGGACAAAAAAGTTTCTTTGCTTTGGAGTTTAAGTCATTATTATATTATCGCTATCAATTATCGATTCATTAAATAAGTGATGATCCCGTGGTTCTTACTCAGAGAAGCTTTGGGCTAAACTGTAAGTTTTTCTTGAGAATCATAATCATCGGGGGGTGTAGTATGAATCTGAGGTTTTAATTAATTCATAGGGTCTTAACAAGAGAATTCCTATCAAAAAAAAAAACCGAATTAGATACAAATCGAAATAATAATAAAAGAAAAAGAAATAGGGCACGAGAAGATTCAAAAGGCCTTTAACGATCACCATAAAGACAAATGAGCCAACTTGATGTTTTGGCACTATCAGCATAAAGAAGAGTTGTCGGATTTTTTTATTCTTTCGTCTCGTCAAAGAAGATTGAATCAAAAAAGAAAGGAATAAATTTCCAACTTTCTATTACAGACCCGTTGCAATCAACCTTTGTGTGCTTGTGCTTGAGCTGTATGAGATGAAATTCTCCTATACGGTTCTCGGAGGGGGAGTCCTCTTGGTTTACCTATCTCAATAAAGTGTATGATTGGTTCGAAGAACGTCTCGAGATTCAGGCGATTGCAGATGATATAACTAGTAAATATGTTCCTCCTCATGTCAACATATTTTATTGTCTAGGAGGAATTACGCTTACTTGTTTTTTAGTACAAGTAGCTACAGGATTTGCTATGACTTTTTACTACCGTCCAACTGTTACTGAGGCTTTTTCTTCTGTTCAATACATAATGACTGAAGCTAACTTTGGTTGGTTAATCCGATCGGTTCATCGATGGTCGGCAAGTATGATGGTCCTAATGATGATCCTGCACGTATTTCGTGTTTATCTAACCGGTGGG